ACACCTTACTACTCAAATTGTTTCATCGGAATTTCAAATTTATATTCTAATAAAACAAATAATAAATAGTTTAATCCGATTAGATTTCATGCAAATGTAGTAGTATACCAATAACGGGAACTAGTTAGGGTTAGGATAACTCGATAAAAGTTTTGATTGAATATGGTTGAATAATCATTCTAGGCTGAAAAGTTTTCGATTTTTATAGTTAGAATTGATTGGTCGTATCTATCCAATACCTATAAAATCTACTATGATAACGTATGATAACGACTCGCTATTCACTCGGGTTCTGAGTCATAATCATTATGTAGGAGAGATGGCCGAGTGGTTCAAGGCGTAGCATTGGAACTGCTATGTAGGCTTTTGTTTACCGAGGGTTCGAATCCCTCTCTTTCCGTACCTTCAGCTAAACCACCAACGGTACTTATCACAATACAATGTCTCAAATCAACTAATAATGGATACCATTAGTCCAAGAGTTAGGCTTTCCTTTGATATAGATTCCATATTCCTAATTGTTGTGGTACATAAAATTAAACTACTGAAAAAAGGTCGACAAGGAATTCAAATATGGCAGCCAATCTCTTACTTCGACGAAAAGAGAAGAGAGCAAAATAGCCCTAATCTTTTTTTTGTTAGTTAGGTTTAAGTTTGACGGGAATAATATTCTACGACTAGCAATTCGTTTATTTTCAAACCGACCCATTTATTATCTATTATTTGATTGACTACTCCTTTATATTGGAACGGGTGAAGAGTCAAATATTTTGGCACTTCCTCATGAGGGGATGAATCAAGAGAATTTTTAATCAGAGTTTGGGATTTTTGTTCATCCTTCGCTGTAATAACATCTCGTGGTTTGCAGCGATAACTTGGTATATCTACTATACGACCATTAACTAAAACATGTCTATGGTTAACTAATTGGCGGGCTCCAGGAATAGTCGACGCCATACCCAATCGAAAAAGGATGTTATCCAAGCGCATTTCAAGTAATTGTAGTAAAACCTGACCTGTTGAACCTTTGGCTTTTCCCGCGATACGGACATATTTAAGTAATTGTCGTTCTGTAAGACCATAATGAAAACGCAATTTTTGTTTTTCTTCTAGACGAATACGATATTGAGATCTTTTACCGGAACGCGATTGGTTTCTAAGATCACTTCCGGTTCTAGGCCTTTTACTAGTTAGTCCCGGTAAAGCCCCCAGACGGCGTATTTTTTTGAAACGAGGACCTCGGTAACGTGACATAAAGACTCCTTATTTTATTTTAATTTTACAGAATAAACCTAAATTAAAACTGAACTATAAATGAAGTGAAATCAACTGAAGTATTCTACTACAAAGAATAATGAGATAAATTATATCAATATACGGACTCTTTTGTATGCTTATTGTATGTATATATAAAAAAAAAGGATCCTTTTTTTTATATATTTTTACTGTAAATATATAACTCCTCCTATTTTTATTCATAGTTGGACGTTCTTACAAGATAATAGATCGGTGACCCTTAACCCTTAGAAAAGGGGAGGAAGCCTTTAATTTAATACTATTTTCCAGCATTCTTTAGATTTCACGGAGACATTAGCAATCACGTAAAAAAGCAACCAAATAGATAGAAGCCAGCTATCGGAATCGAACCGATGACCATCGCATTACAAATGCGATGCTCTAACCTCTGAGCTAAGCGGGCTCACACAATAGAAATTGGGCATGCATAGGAATTCAATAACCTACTGGGATCGTAGCTATTAACTATCCATCCTTAGCTATTCATAATTAATATGAGTCTAGAAAAGAATAGAAAGCGCATATTTCAAATAAATATTTAATATTTATAGATGATAACCATTAATTGACTATAGCGATATGTAATTTCTATTTATTTATCTTCAGTATCGGAATTAAACAGTCACATTTAAAATGATATTTTCATTTTTTATTATTATCTATTACTTTAACTATAGAAACTATATATTTTTCTAATATTTTATATTATTATATTTGACTATATATATATCTTTAGAAATAGATTTCTATTTTTTATTAATTATTATAAATTATTGAATCTTAATTCTTATATTTTTTTTATTGAATTACGAATTGATTAGCTATAGTAATTAGATTACTAAGTAATAGTAATTCTTAATATTGATTTAATTAGAATTCATTTCCATTTCGTTTTTAGTTAAGGAAATCATCAAAATGAAAGAAAGAGACGCAATCCCGATCATAATGAGACATTACTCCGCTTTCAGTCATAAATAAAAGCATAAACTAAGACAAAATCGACCGTTTGAGTATTCAAAATTTATCGGGGCAAGTGGGCGGAAAAAAAGACTATATATGTGATATATATCCAGCTAGATTGAATTGTGGGTACAGAAATGATAAAATAATTTCTGATTGAACCAAATATAAGATATGGGTCTCCGAAAGAAATGACAGAAGATAGGCAAAAAATCAAATTAAAATTAGGAGTAAATGCTTTTAG